AAGAATGAAAGCTCGAAGACAAAGAGAATCGGGCTTTTCCAAAGAATTACTGCTGCTTTCCCACTCCCTTTGATTATCATATACAAAAAAGTGTCTTCCACTTTCCTACCAAATCTCTCTGTATTCTGGCACATAAATGAAGGAATCGAAGAGATTATGGCAGATCATGTTCACCAAGAAATGACCCGAAATTTGATCTTGGTCCATTTGAGATTGTTTCTTTTAATCGTAATCAAAGATGTTTTCTTGTCTCTCGTTTCTTTTCCGAACAAATCGAAGAACCTAATGGATCGAACTCATCCTTGGCTGCTACGAAACATATCGGCCTTGCGTTGCGGAAAGAACGTTCTGAGTTGGAGGCAAGAGCTCTTTCTTCAATAACGGCACGGCCCTGCTCGCCAGGAAGAATCTTTGATTCATGGCCGGAGATCAAGGCACAGATCGACCTTTAGAGATAGAGGTGAGCAGCAAGCCGAACCTCTGATCGACCTGGGCACATAAAAAATGGTCGGCGTCGAGAGAGATTGGATATTCCGTCAGTAGGACAGGTGCAGTCTTGATTGGGGCCGTAATGCTCGCAGTGACACTGACTTGTGCGGCTGTTAAGATGTCAGCTTCTTAGTCTGGTAACTTTCCTTAGAAGGGCCTTTCTTATTAGTGGGATTTTGGTAGGATTGGTATTTTTTCGAGAGTAAACAAGAGTGAATAGGGCAATAAGTAACAAGGGAGTTGGTATTCGTATTCTGTTTTGGTTATGGTCAGGTCTTCTTACTCTCATCTTCCTATTTATAAGCCACAGCTCACTTCGACCTTTTCTTTCATTTAGTTTGAACCACCCGACTTAAAAGGAAAATAAGGCTAGGAGATGACTCGTAATCGATCGCTCATATGTCCATGGAGTTTTGGCTAGCGAAGTAGGGGCTGAACTTTCTGGTGCAGTTGCTTGATTGCCGGTTTAGGGTGCTCTGGCTAAGATGACTATCTTGCTTCCTTTTACTTTACTGGTCATCATACCCTTGCGGGGGGAGTGGGAATAAAGCTCCAGCCCTTAGCTTAGCCCTGAACTCCTTCAATATCGCACCTTCTACCAAAGACTGAACCAAAGAAGGGATGGGATAGACATAGCCATCTCTCCCTCAGCCCGCAGCTCAAACTCCGCATTCTGATCCAGATCCAGCTACAGACTTACTAGAGCGACTTCTTACTCTTTCCTTTCAATCGTAATATGTTTTGTTTGATACCTGTATCTTTTCCTATCCTAGATGAGTGACTCTGGAGTTTAGCCTTATAGTGAATGCCTGAGAAGGGAGGCTCTCGTGCTTCACTGGATAGAAGCACCAGTCTACCGCTTTCAATGCAGCGAGACTTCGCCGATTGAGAATATACTTTGAATAGATAGTAACAAGAAGGCATTTTTACTCTATTTCTTGTGGGCTTGGAAAGAAGCAGAATATCCTTCGGTTTACCAGATGGTTAGTGGGCGGTGTAGGTGAATTTACAGTTCCCAGGGTATAGGAATCATCTTAAACAGAAGCAAAGTGCCTTTCATGGGTAGTAAGTAGGCTGAAAGCCATTAAAGGAGGGTAAGTGGATATAGAACTAGAATCAAGAGAAGGTGGTTTTACCACTTCGTTCAATTAAGTTAACAGGTCTAGCTCAAATCTATAAGCCTAATTGGCCTTGTCCCACGGGATTCAACAACTCTATCTACAGCACTAAGAAATGGCTCACCGTCACAAGAGCTATGTGAAGTCTCACTGGTTAACTTCCTGGTTTTCGAGATGGGTATATTTTCTATATAATGGTATCTCAATTCACTTTTTTTTAAGCATACCGGCGTCTGCACAGGAGCAGATTTGCCGATGGATGGAAGACTGCTGCTCTGTCTGCCATCGAGTTATCGGTTTCACAATAGCATTTCTCTTCTGCATGTCCATGGAGTTTTGAAAAATCCAAACATCTCAGAGATAGATAGAGAGGTAGGAATTTCTCGAACGAACCGCACTCCTTCGTATACGTCAGGAGTCCATTGATGAGAAGGGGCTGGGGAAAGCTTGACTGTGGGTGGAGAAGAAAGGGCTTTTGGCTTGGAAAAGGAATGATATGAATAAATTCTTCCATTTCTAGAAAATCGGAGGATCTAGTAGAACCGAGGACGGGAAAGGGTTACGAATCAAGCCCCGATGCGATGGGGGAAAATAAGAGAAAGAAGGCATGATACCTTACCAAGGTCAGACTTGCACTCAAAGGAAGTAAGAATAGAGCAAGATCCGACCTGGAACCCGTCGACCATGAGCCAGAAAGTGGTTATCCCCAGAAGTTTTCGTTTTCTCAGCTCCTGGTTGATGAGGGAAGGGAGAATAGTAGTAAATCCTTAGGAGAAAAGCAGGTAGAAATGGAAGAAGACCTCCTACAGGAAAAAATCCCCGCAGAGGGCCCGTTCCCCGTTCAAGGTCGTTGTCGTTAGCCCGGGCCGGGAGCAACTTGATCTCTTATCTCTTCTCTTTTCTCTTGTCTTATAGAAAAAGAAGGCAAAGGGCAGAGAAGGAAGGATTTAGCAGGTCACCGGAAAGAGGGATAGGAAAGATCCTCAAAGAGAACGAGAAAGGTCAAATTATAGAATGCCAGATTCGGATAAAAACAGGGACCTTACATGACGGAATGAATGAGCCTACTCTTTCCTTGCCTCTTGCCTATACATCGGAGTTGGCCGGCCCATTTGGTCCGCTTCCCTACCAGAGCTGACTACGACAATCAGTCTTTGATATTGAAGTTAAGGGAACAGAGAGAGGCTCAATGCTTCTACCGGGGAGCAAGTATAGCCACAGACAGATGAAACGGCCGAATAAGCCCAAAACGAAGGATTTAGACTAATAAATATAAAGAAATGACCGAAGAAAGGTCCGCCAGAAAGAGCGAAATATGGATCGCAGCCGTATTCCTATTGTTGGCTAGCGGAGGGATTCTGGAAAGTATCTGACCTATATAGTTAGTTATTTTAGGCAACTTGCCAAGTAAGACCGCATTCGTAGGTCGGAAAAGATTTGCAACAGTCTTCTCTCATAGGGACTTCTCTTAAAATCATATAACTAGTTCATGTCCTTTTTCTGAAACCCTCTTTATGTAGAGGTCTTAGCAAAGGAAAAAAAGACTGCTCGAGGGGCGCCTACCTAAACTTAATGCATTCTGACTTTAGGAAGGAATAGGGGTTAGCGGGCATTTCTATAACGGATTAGTGTCCTAAAAAAGGAACGGTTGCATACAAGAAATTCCTTATCTCTTTAGTTAGGTAGTTAGACAGGAAAAAAGAAAGGAAATACAACTTAAGATGCGATCCCTCTTGAGCTTGAGTTGTGTTAACCCAAAGTGGCAATCTCGCTTTTTCAGTGTTGTAGTTGCTTGTAATTGAGCTCGACTGAGTTGCAACGAGCGTAATCCGCTGTAACCCTATCGTGGAAAGGCCTCGCTCCTCTCCTGACAGTCGAGTGGCTTACGCTCCTTCTTACAAGCTATTCTTTCAATATGCGTGGTCATATCATAACATAATATGTGTGGTTATATAACCCATTGAATGCCCTTCACTTCAGTCTTGTCCACCAGAACATCGATGTGGGGTAGCGGGAAATTCTCTTACATACTACATTAAAAAGTGAGATAGGGCGGAAATGGGTTCTGGATTTTTCACTTTAGGAATCAGTAAAATGTGAGTATAGTTGAACTTTCTCAGAAGATTACCTCCATTCAGCATGGAAAGCGCCATTTCTGTGACATCATGTCCCAAATGTCCAAAAACTTCTGAAAGAAGAGAGCAGGTAGCACATCTGGCCCCGGTGCTTTTTTAGGATCCATTTGACGCGCAGCTGCCAGAACTTCTTCAGTAAGCAAGCTACCTGAATCATTAAGCATTCATAGCCTCATCCACCCTTTGCGGAATACATCTCACTACTTCCTCAATCAAAGCAGGTGAAGGGATTGGAAAATGTTATGATAGTAGTCCACCGCGATTCTTTCCAACTCTTTCGGGTCAGAGCTTCCTTCAGAGTCCTGCAATTTCTTCATTTCATTCCTAACTGGCTTATAATTCTCATTTCCCTGATGGGCAAGAAATATCCCTAGTAAAAGTGCCCTTCTCAATAGTCTAAGTCCCCTGGAAAGTGTGTTCCCCGAGTGTGATTTGAAAAGGCCCCAGCCTATCCCCTTTTTGAATCCCGCATTCCTATTCCATTCCCCCTATAAGTGCTAGTTCCGTTCCCCTTCATCTAGTTCTAGTGCGAAACCCATGGAGTTCTATCTAGTCCTTATGGCTCTCATTCCTATATAATCCCTTCCTTCCTTTGCCCTTCCATAGTAATAAGTCTTTCCAGGGCTAACATGCTATAACGTCTATCCCAAGGGTGCCGAGGTTAATGAGCGTAAGGGTAGTTAAAGACTCCCATCCCTACCTTTCATTTTAATAGGGCCATTCCCGTAATTCCAGCCATTAGGAGTTCCCCGCCATCCCTACCAGGCCTTCTCCCAGAGAGTACGCAAGCAATCCAGTAGGCAAACAAGTTCGTTTGAAAGAAGGATAATTTCTCCAGGCAGGAAGTCAAATTGGTATACTTTTAGGCGCATAGCATTAGCATTCGAGCATCTCGGTCAATCTCTTCTTCTGCCCCTCCAGCTAGTTCTTGGGGGAGGTTGATTCAAATAGGAAATAGCATACCATTAGATATACGTATAGGAACATGGGTACATGATATTGAATGTAGGGATGAGACTGATCAGTGATAAATTCTGACACCAATCATTTACAAGTGAGTATTACACCAAGAATTGACAAGCGGGTGGCAATATACATTGAAAAGAACTGTTCTCTATCTTTAAACCTTCTAAAAAGCATCTACTCCAGGGAGAAAGAAGAAGCTGTTCCCTTTGAACGAATCTTGCTCTGTTATCTGCTTCTTCTTTTGTTGGCAATTCTTCTGTTGTCGGAATACCCGGTCTTGTCGGAAGGGAAGAGAGTTCAATCAAATCGGATGTGGTAGCGTAGTTAAGAGAAATAGCAGCCTTTAGGCCTGATCTGGCTAGGTTTCGGAATGGAATAGCAAGTTAGATCCGATGCGCTAGAGAATCCGTTCTTGTCGGAGGGGCTAGTCGAGGATAAAGGTAGAACGTAGGAGTGAGGGAAAAGAAAGTCTTCCCCGCGCTGGCTTGCTTAATGAAATCGAAGATATAGCATGTGTGCAGTAATTTTCAATTCATTTCTCTGCCGTCGTGACAGATTGATGGTGCAGATGATAAAGAGAAGACGGTGCTAAAGGCTAAAGATTTGGGTAAGACAGAAGTCTTTCTAAGATGAGATAACTTTTAAGAGCAGAAAAGACTTCGAACTAAAGAGATACAAAGAATAGTGTAGTGTGTAGTTCCTTTGTGCCCAGAGGACTTGAAAGAGCTTCGGATTCTATTGATCCTCAATTCAAAGTCGTAAGTCTTTCGCTTGACCGAGGGCTCGTTGGTCTTGGTTTCGATTCCAGAGATCGAGATTCGAATTTGCTCTTTTCGAACTCAAAAGAAAGTGAGTGAGCAAGGCTACCGTTTCAACTAGATACGAAATTGAAAGAAAGGAGAGTTCTGTCACTTCCGGGAATTAAGTAGAGGATCCCGACTTCCCTATCTGATGATTAGGATTCTGCCTGAACTGGAACTGGTGGAATCCCTACTAGTCACCGATGTTGGCGCCTTTTCAAAAGATTTGAGAGATGCGTTTTCATAGCCTACTTTCGTACCCACAAGCCCATGCAAGGGAATCAACTTAAGACTTTCCCTCTGAGATAGCGAGAGCCCTTGCGCAGATGTTCTTGCCACTGTTGGTGCTTTAGTTGTACTAAAAGTAGTAGGAGATTAGGACTAAGGGCATAGCTTAAGGAAGCAAGTAAGCTGAGGGAGTTCTGTGGTGAAGGACTACGCGCTGCTAATGTCCACATTCGGTCGGTCTTCAAGTGAGTGAGTGAGATGAGGAGTGAAGAGATGGAACTAAAGAGATTCGGATTAGCCCAAGCCAAGTACCATCCATTTAGCTATTGGACGATGTGATCGTCCGCATCGGGCCTTTCTCCGCCCTTTATTTATTCTTCACCCCCGCTGCAGGTCTTCCCTGGTATGCGGTAAGACAAGAGCGTCTTCATTCTCCGAGGGTTAGAATACTCTCTTCCTTATGTTAGCAAGAAAAGAAGGAGCTCTTGTTGTTCTAGAAGAAGCAGCTAGTTCATCGGCATCTGTTGTCGTTGAATGAATAACCGAAGTTCTTGCTCTTGTTGGCTGTTAGTTCGATTCAGCAGTGACGAAAGGCTAGGAATCGTCTTCTCCTATGCCGACACTACTACAACTAATACCTAAAGAAAGGGCAGGAATTATATCTAGTTGATTGGCCGGGAAAGATTTCGCGGGAAGAGATAGCACTGGCGAGTGACTTCAGTCGATAGCAAATCAAGTAGAGCTTTATAGGTAAAAAGAAAGAATAGGGAAGGTCAGCTTATTATAACTGGTTAGCTAAATGGTAAAAGGTAAGATTTCGTTTTGGGGAAGGATCCAAGCGAGTTCCGCCATTAGCGAGGAATTCTTATTATTAGTAAAGGAATGAAGGTGACCGGAAAGAGGATGTATTTGTGAATCCATCCGCGAGTAAGACAAAAGCGAGAAGGGTAAGAGCTCCATAACCGAATTGTCTTCCTATAACCGAGGAGAAAGCGCTCTTACCTCTCCTTCTTAGCGAAACCTTTATTTCATCCATCCCTTTCCATTTTATATCAATAGGGAACTCCTGCCTGTCATTCATCCAGTTGTGACCGCTATCGCCCCTATTCTCTCAACAAAGCCCCTATTTTCTAGATGAGGAGGAGTACCTTCGCTATCGCTCTCTCCAAGCCGGCCATAATAGAATAGATAGGCCAAGCTTGTCTCTTTATTATCTGGGTTGAGGATATAATCGTTCCTCAGGCAAGAAGAATAGACGGATAGACTGAGAACAGAGGGGGCATGAATTCTTTACTTACCGCAAGAAGTAACGGCAGCTCGCCAACGCCAACACCTACTCCTCCTCCTAGTACAGCTACTACAGCTATGACTAAAAGTAGATTCCCTTTATGACCTAAAACAAGCTGATTTCAGTTAGGCTAGCCCTCTTTCTTTACAAAAAAGTGGAAAGGTGCTCCCCTTTTTCTCTTTTATTTTCAGGCTTTTACTATTTTGAGGTAAGAATCACTCAAGGGGCCCATAACACTCTTGTTTTCATTTACTAACTCTACTTCAATTGATTCACTTCGCTAGCCAAGCCTTGACCGTTACAGGCAGAGTTCTTGAACAAGCGATTGAAGACCGATGTCCGGGAAGGGAAGAAGTCTTTCAAGGACCCGGCTTCGTGGACGAGAAAGAATAGAATCAAGGGCACGCCCGACCCGAGCTACTAGGCCAGGGCCGGAGGAACTATTTCAAGCAAGGATGCATAGATAGGACAGGTAAGAGAGAAGACCGGTTAGGCCGAGAGGAAAAAACCACACCTTGATCTGTCATTCCTTCCGCGCGCACCGTCGATCAGGGCTATTTGAACTAGTTGAAAAGAAAAGGCTGGGTTGCCCCTTGGGTCCCTTGGGTTGGGATAAGTTGAATCCGTTTTTTACTTCTATTTTGACTACTCCGAATTTCTTGCACTCACAGAAGACCAATTCAACAAGTGCTAATGCAGTCGGTCACATCTTCTCTGTCAGAGACAGCAGCGGATAAAAGAGCAGCTAGCCCCCTTGGTTGGGGTCGGTTCTTTCCCTCAAAAAGAATGGAAGTCGGATTCGCTAGCCTTTGGGCTTAAAGAATCGCTTCGCACCTTCTGTCTTTTTTTCTTAAGGATATCCCCAATAGTCAAGATCTCATGCAGGAGAGAAAGAAGGAGTCTGTTGATTCTATGGTAGCTGAACGTCTTCACTTTCATTATTCCTAAAAAAAAGAGTCCCTTCCTTATTATTGATAGCACAGGAAAGAGAACTCCGCCTTCTCCTTCGGGGGATTAGATTAGTTAGAGGACTTCCTTTAGCTCTAAGACTAGGGATCTAAGGAAGGTTATTTGGTGGGAAATCCAGCAAAGCGAAAATCCCACTGTTAGAACATCTAAGAAAAAGGAGAGCAACGCAATTGGTCTTGCACACTAACTCATGAGTCAACCTAGGAAAAGAACTGCTTTCCAGCCTTTCTATACGCGCGTTTTGACTCTGAAATTCTCGTTCCTATCTTTATTGGTCAATCGAAAGAGTTCAATGTGCCTAACTTTCTCGATCTATTGAAGGAGTTAGATCTAGTTGGGCGAGTTATAGGCATAGTGCCTGGGGGCGGATTCCTTCCGATCTGATTGAATAAGACCAAACTCTCAAACCAATCTCTGCCACGTCTTACCGAACTACACGACCTCAATCCTCATCGCTTTCAGTCTGTCTTGACGCCAGATAGTTGACTGGTTGCTATCTCTTTCCCTTGAGCCAACTGAATGGGAGATTCTCACTCTGCATGGGAAAGGATCCCTGCTAGCAATCTCTTATTGAGTATGCCTCTATCTCTATGAAAGAGATAGCCTTTTTTTCTGAGTAAGATTCTTTCCTGACTTGAACCAAAGCAACTCTTTTACCCCTCCACGGACACTCTTCTTCAACCATAGCGACTTTCATCATTGATCTAGTGGCATTCTGTCTTTCATCCCGTAGGCTATCTGCTTGCTGCGACATTTAGCTCCTTCATGGCATTCAAAAAAACAAAGCATCGAGAGAGAGAGAGCAGGCCATTCCCCTATCTGTTCATTTCTGATTCAATCGAGTCCTACTCTTTACTCTTTCTAACCCGCACTCGCTGCCTGTGAAGGCATGCCTTTACTAATCTTGCAAATGACCTAAATAAACGACCAACAGATTCAATAGCACCGTCGTCTTCCCAAGAAAGATCTGATCAGGAATAGCCTTTATCTTCTTTACTTCGTAACCCTCTCCTTCTTACCTTAAAATCGGATTAGAGAATTCCCTCTTTCAAGTGCTGTTTAGATTCCCTTCCTGGGGCAACGCACTAACTATAGTCTAGAGCTCCTCTAGGCCCAATAGACTGAGATTAGTCTCATCCCCCGAAGATAAAGGAATAAGAATGACATTCGCTATCATTTTTAAAAAACCTGGCGGTCAAAACCTTTACTCAATTCCTTCTTGTTCCAGTAGATGATCCACTCTTTTTCCTATTCAACATCCCTTTGTCTCTGTGTTTTCACATCGAGAATTCTTTGCAGATGAAGAGATGTCAAAGGGGCATCTTACTTCCCTCCTACATCTATATCTATATATAAAGGCTGGTTTATCAAGAATACGCAAGAAAAGCACTTCGAATTGTTGATTAATCGTCAGAGATGGCTTAGAACCAATAGTTCATTATCGAATGGATCTTTCCGCAATTGAATCAGAAGTAGCTGCACATGAAGCTGTGGGACGGATATGGCTTTCCTTCTGACTTTCCCCGCTTTCCTCTATGCCTTCTGCTTCGACTTCAAATGAAATGTGATCTATACGCTCTTCGAGATGAGGAATAGGAATTCTGGTGGTATCTTAGAATAAGATAAAGGCTTCTTTTAGGAGTGAGATGTCCCTGTCCTGTAACTATCAATCACTTGAATAATCGAAGAGAGATGGGATCCTAGGGCAGTTTAAAGGTATGCCCGTTTCATGATCTAGGTGCCGTTGATTGATTCATTCTACTTCTTCTCTTTCTTTGTCGAGATTCCGTTGGTGTTCAATCTGGTATAAGAGAGAAAATCATCATCTTATATAATCGTTCTTTTTCACTTCTTCATGTCTTGGTTCACTGTCCATCTTCAGATGAGTAAGAATCCTATTCGAGAAGCCAACGCCCAAAGTGCTTTTTCAAGCTAAATGTGGACATGAAAAAGAAATTGAGAAAGTGAGATTCATATTAAAGATATCCCACTAACTCATGTGCAGCTAATTCAATTGAGAACATCACAGCTGATACGACAAGACCGGTTATTCACTCACCAACAACAGCGCATTCAATAGCAGCGCCTACTCTTTCTATATGTGATTTGCTTCCTTAGTAGCCTTTCCTTCCCCAGCGTGAAGTTCAGTTACTTGCCTTAGGGCAATCGGAGTTCAGTGAGAAGGATTTTTTGCTGTTAACTTAGGGTACTAGCTTAACTAACGATGTCAAAGAGCTCCCTCTTGCAACCAAGCCCTTCTTGCTAACACCGGCCTTCAAACAATCCCATCGCCTAACTGATCTACGACCACCCTTCTTCGTCAAGACCAGTGCCTGCTACTATACGTGACAGCTACTCCTACTGCTACAGAGAGAAAAGAGAAAAGACCAGCAGATTCAATACCTCTGTAAGAGCGGATAAGAGGATATTTCAAAGACCGGATAAGGCTTTCCATCTAATGGGGGGAAAGTCCCCCACTCTCGTTTAAAGCTCTTCTAGGGCTCAATAAACTTCAATGGGGGATTCAACTCCCCGAGGAAAGGGAGTGAAGGTAAGGTTAAAAAACTCCAAATAAATCAATCTCCTCTTACTCTTATTTAAGACTTATGGGAAGAAAGCAAGGACTGATTATACAACGTATTTTTGAAAACAACCTCTTTTCTTTTAGCGCATCAGAGAATAAGCTGTTTTCACTCCGTCTGCCTAGTAGAGCTTCGGAATTCCTTTCTTTAAGAGTTTGTTGGACTATTGAATTACGTTTAACAAGAAGGACCCTGGTTGAAGGCTTATATTCAACTATTAATTAATATTAAATATTACCTTAATACTGCTATTCATTCCAATTGACATTGCCTTTTTCATCCTCGGGTAACTGATGAGTCTATTAAGATCATGGCCGCATTTAGGAAGGATCTCATATACGATACCACCAAATGAAACTTCCTTTCTGCTTAAGGCACTAGTTCGGATGGAAACCCTGATCAGGCGGGTGGCCTAGCTAAGACAGCTATCCCTCAGAAATAGCAGCATTCCGTTGCAGAGTTTGCCGGGTGTGAAGAAAGACATTGAATCGAAAGCGGACATGCTGCTCACTAGCTAGATCGGACTGTCTCTACCTTTGCTAACTCTGCCTGTAAGGAAGCTTGAAAGAGGGAATTCTCTGATCTATGATCCCATATCAGGAAAGAAAGTGTTTTTTCGATTCCGCGCATTGGAGCTGAAAAAGGCTATTCATAAACTTAAACAGCCTTGCTTCTTACCGCGTAGTGGGGACAGTTAGACTTAACTATTTAATTTACATACTAAAGATATGAAAATAGGTAACTGAACTAAGGCTTTTAACTAGCAGTTTTCTTTCTCTTCACTCGAGTACTTCTATGTGCTGCTTCCCGTAACTCGCTACAGAAGAAGACCTAAAAAGCGCACTCAGATTCGGTAGCAAGAAGCAGCAAAGTTGAAGACGCCGGAGCGGAGGGCGTAGGGAGTTGAGAAGCTGCTTGCAACAAGTGAGAAGGGGAAACCTTTATAGTCAAGGGCAAGCACCGGATTCAGGTTTTGTTTTAGAGAAAGAGTTTGTCAATGTAGTTGTTAAATCAAACCCGTCCGCGGGAGAAGAATAATGAAAATGAGAAGCTCTATCGGCTCTTTCTTTCCCATATCTATCTTTTTTTAAGAAAAAAAGGTATAATTCTGCTTCTAGAACAGAAAGAACAGATGATAAGCCTAAAGCAGATGAACCAAGGGAGTACTGGAGCTAAGCGAACCAAGGTATGGAGCTAAACAACAGGCCTAGGCCAAAGCGTTACGGTCAAGCGGTAGTCCCCGGCACCCATACTGGATATTCGGGTAAGGGAAACTTGTATCGGTGGGAAGGGAAACAAAGACTCCCTTGGTGAGAGGGAAAAGCAACATCATTATGGGTTGGGAAGGGAAATCATTCCTACCGGAGGTCAAAAAAGACGAAATGACTAGGGTTAAGAACTAAAAAGGTGACGTTTCAGCTCTTCGTTCCGCTCTTGGTTTACAGGCTTTGTTACCGGACCGGCAGGTGTATAAAAATAAAAAGGGGAAGTTTCTAGGCCGATTAAGGTTTAGATTCAAACGATTGACATTCTATTCTTCAGGCCAGGGAAGTGAAGTTGTTACGAAAGGAGGTTGAGCTTTCAAGTTGTTGGCCCGGGGAAGTCTTTCGATTTAAAGGGCTTTTAACCTCTTTCTAGCTCTGTGGGAAGCTTTCCTCTTTGTGTGCCTAGGAAGAGGCTGTTTTCGCACATTAATCACTAGTAGAAGAGGATGGCATTGAATCTGCTGTTCTTGTTCGAGAATCCGCAGCACATGAATATGAGTAAAAGGCACTGATTGACCAAGGTCTTACTTCATCCGCTGCTTGAGAAGCTGTTGGTATACAAGACGGTGTTCGAGAACTAGCTAGGTCCCTTGTCACTAATCCGAATCTGCGGAAGAGGAGTCCGTCATCCTTGTGTCGTCAGCTGGCTAAAACTAACCATATCTCCTTGGGCCCAAGGAGGGGTTACGGCGAACATGCTACTCACTATCGAGGGTAAGGATGAAGAATTCAGTGATAAGGGTAGAACCGGACGAGAGAGAGCTGTAACTAGCAAGGATGCTTCGGGCTCTTGAACCGACTATAATGCTCTTGGTTTAGCCGATTGAGTAGCACTTGCACCGTCCGTAGCGAAAGACATAACCCGCGTAGAGATGGGAAGTGGCTAGAGCAGGGGTAGCTGGAGCAGCAGTGGATTCGGTTGATCCAATAACAGATGGTTGGATGAGATGGATAACTAGGGCACAGTATCTAGTATACTCACCCGCACCATAAGCATCTGTAGTATAGTCCTCAGTACTTAGTGGTTAGTAGCGCTCTGGGAAGCATCTTAGGTTGTGTGCCCTTTAGAGGCCCGGCATACTAATCACAATGTTACCTCCTTCTTCTTATTAGTAAGATAGGGCGAGGAGCGTAATTCATAGTTTCGAAGACTTTTCTATTGATAAGGCATTAAAAGATTCTTCTTTTAGGTTTTCTCCTTTTCATGTATAGATAGATCGTTTATTGCTTTGAAGGAAGGTTTCTTTCTGGTTGGAGAGTGGAGAAGACCTACAACAGTTCGATCAAGAGCAACAGTATGAGCAAGAAGTCAGGAATTGTACGACCACGCAATCAACGTTATTGGAGACGAGAACGTCCTTTCGTTCCCCTCAACACTCACCCGGTGTCTTTGATAATTGGACTTCGACAGAGCACCCGAATGAAAGAGTAGATGAGCCCCAAGATCCTAATGCTACACTCAGAGATAGGCTCGCCCAGATTTTGGCTCAAGGAGGTGGCAGAAAAGTAGAAAAAGGTTATGATGGAAGAAGAAAGACTTCAAATAGAACGTACACCCAAAGTTATTCTCCGAAAATCCACCGAAGAGTATCAATCTGCCTATAACCTGTTAACTAATTGACCTCCTGAACGCCCAACAATGATGAACTCTAAATATGTGGGCAAAGCTTCGACTAGAAGACCAAGAAGTGAAGCTACATCAACAAAGGTTACAAGTCAGTCGAAGAAGCTAGTGATTAAGCCCGAAGAACAATTCAAGGATCTCTTCGAAAAGTACATGAAAAGACATGCACTTCAACCTCATCGCCTTGGATTCAGAGATTTCTGCCGTCATCCAGGGGTTATCTTCCCGCCAGGATTCAAGATGCCTAAGTTAAGTAAGTATAGACAGGCGATCTAATGCAACATCTAGTCGCCTTTTGCAACGATTTCTGCATGTAATAAGATAATCGAAGAATGTTGATCTATCTTTTCCAGAAGTCACTCGAGAGAGAAGCCGCACGTTAGTTTGCATTAGTTCCTGTTTATGAAATGCACTTTGGACTGGACGTTTGAAGATGTTGTTTCCAGGTTCTTACACCAGTACAAGCATCAGACCGATCACCTGCCATCATTGGTTGAGCTAATGAACTTAACACAGAAACCAGATGAGAGTGTAGTGTCTTTCATAGATCGATGGAAAGCTTTTTTATCACCGCTATAGAAGAGCATGCATCATGTGCTTAAAGAGAGAGGATAAGGAAGCGAAACCACCCAACAAAAAAAGAAAGTAAGAGATGCCCATTCATCAACCAACATGAATTTTTTATATGTATAGCTTCAACTCCTCCCTTTCTGAAGAAGTTCTGGCGCAGGTGCCTTTGAATTAAGACTTCCCTCCGCTCATTAGATCTGAACCGCTGGATAATTTTTCGGAAAGAAAGATCTTTGCGAAAGCGAATCAATTGCTTGGGTGATCGCCCTTTAGCCTCTTGTTTGGCGAAAAAGACTCCCATGAGTTGTTATAAAAACGATCTCCTGGTAAATGGGTACTGGAGTCATAGCGGCGGCCATAACCCTTTCTTCATTGGTTCATGTTGTGCTTCCTGACAAACTCCTTTTTTCTATGCACAGAAAGAAGTGGAAATGAAAGCTCTTCGAGCTTCCCTTCTTTCGTAGCTCTTTATCGTCGAACCGCCCCCTCGGGTGGACATAATTGGTACACTAATTCTTTGATTTGGAGAGAGGAGATCATTGACTCACCAATCCATGAGTTATTATACTCCGTGGATTAATGCGAAAGAAGCGGGGAATTTGTGGACTTCCACATCCCACTACAAAATGGAGGAAAAGACCCCATCTCGATAGTTGGCTTTGAAAGACCAATGCGCGCAGTCGAATTAGGAGTAGGGCATAGTCAAACTAGGAAAAGAAGTAAGAAAGAGATTCCTTCGTCGGGAGAGCTGGCACTGGCACTAACTAATAAAGAAAGTATGGTAGAGTTGGTTGGCCAGTTCCGGCTTGCTCTGCCCTATTACTCCTGCCCCGAAAGCCGTCGCTCGAACGAATAAAATCTTTTTTCAGTTCGCCGGTAAGCAGAATGCTCTGTAATTGAAGCTGAAGATAAAGAATCAGCAAAGGGAGAAAAGAGAGGGAATTCAAAAAGTTTTGGTGCCGCCTAAAGGTTCTGTTCTTGATTTGGTTGTAAAGAACCTCACTTAAGCAATTCTTGTTATTGTTATTCTATCTTAGAAGTAGTTCCTATATTGTCCTTCTTTTCTTGTTGGAGTGCGCTAGCGCTTTAGTTCTCTCCCCCCTTCATCTGATCCTCTCGATTCTAGTTTTGGTACTGTGCCTATCCCTGTAAAAAAGCACTCAGCTCGCTCAGGGCTTGGAAGATCCTTCACTAGCTCTGCTTTATTGCCTCTTGTCTTAGGCTAGCTATTAGCCTCAGGTTACCGGCAACTCTATTCCGACTACACAACGTTAACCCTTGCTTGGTCGGTTTTGAGATGCATATGAATCAGAAATAGAAAAACGGGATGCTTTAAAAGGAGGATGGCAATTGGCTTCAAAGTCTGCAGGTATAAGCTATCGATGCGATGGAAGCGCTAGGCAAACCTGTAACAGAATACGGGTCGAGTAGCAGATCCAAAAGAAAAGGACTCAATCCTTGGCTAGACCCACCTCTCTTTTTCAAATCATTAATTCCACTCTTCTTTCTCGATGCGAAGAATAGCCCTTCTTCGGTGCCTTAGGAATTTCGTCTAGTAAGGGCGGATCTGTCGATAGCATTCCTTCCCCGCTCTCTCTCACTCTGTCGTTTGCATTCCCAGCGCGAAGTCCAATCGCTTCTTAAAGCAATCTCCTTTCTTTTACTCTCTTTCCTCGAATGCGATCTTATTATTATAGGATAGCGAATCGGATCTTAGAGAAGTATCGGTCTTCGTCCACACCTAGGACAGGGAAGAGGAAATCCTTTGATGAATGAATGCATTAGAGGGATTCTTTTCTAGCCTAGTTCTTCCACATGAATACCATTTGATAGAAAGAAATACCGATTTACCTGTGTTAAGGATAGTGCACTAGAATCAATAGAATCAGAATCCGATGTGCAATAAGATAGTAATTGAATTAGCTCTATTATATGCTATGGGTTCAATGGAGTTAATGCTTTTACTCCTAGTTGTACTAGAATACCATATTAGAAGAAGTCAATCTATGATATAATAAATCAAGTTCAGAGTTCAGATGGAATGCTTGCTATCAGTGCATTATATGTCCTAGTTGTCCAGTACCAATCCGCTTTCAAGGTTCAGTGTGCCTGTGCCTTCGTTCAGTCATTCATCCAGTCTCTTGCAAGTGCTATCGAATCGGATGTGAACGAATAGGCTCGTATCGAATCCCCTGTGAGTGAGGGTACTCCTTATTATAGAGATCGTTCTTAGGATAGCCTATGGCTAGTTAAGAGGTACTTTCTTATTCATACTATCGGTCAGTGCGAGTGTGAGTACGAACCAAAGGTGCCAAGCTGAAGGTTGAAAGTCTTGAATCCGCTCTTACTGGTCTCATATCCGCTGCTCGAGTGAAAGTAGGAATGCTTGATAGCACGCTTCTTAGATAGTAGGAATGCCTGTCTCTGTCTCTGGCCATGGAAGGATCTTGCCCTCGGTCTTTCTGCCCATGCAAGCAATTCAGTCAAGTCCTTTCCTGCGGTCCCAGGGGTCAGTTTAATCGGCTTGTCTTCGGTCCCCGGGCAGGCAGTTTTCCAGCATATAATAAATGAGAGCTAGCCTTGCGCTGAACTAGAAACTATGTGTGGAGCTCTATCTTTACCTTGCCGGCTGGGTTTGACTATTCCTATTGTTTGTTATTTAAATAAAAATGCCCGATTCTGGTGATTCAATGGGGGAAAGCGCCTTGCCTTGATGTTAATTTGGGAGCTTATCTGAACAACTATCTTATAGAATTGTCTTATTATTAATACCATGGATAGATAGTATAGCATCGGGAACCGCAGGTGAGCTGCTCTTTCTAGATGTTCTGAGTCCGGTCTCATACGAAGGAAAGGCTTTCGGGTCAGCACATTTAGTGTACTTAGTCTTTAACCTCACGGAATCTCATCAAGCGATTCGCCTGCCCTTCTGACTTCTGGTGCCGTCAGCAGATGCAGATCAAGACCTAGCCTATAGCGGACACCAACGCCTTCTAGCTCGTAGCAGCAGTAATGCTTTTCTTTTTTCCTATTCTGCTGCTTTAGAAGGCCAAAAATCTGCAACGTTTCCGTTCTTTATGCACGCCTAGAGTTTGAGTCCATCAGAGGCCAGCTCCTGTAGAAGACGCCGACCATTTGTCGGGGGCGAAGTACAATCCGCCCAGGACAAGATGCCGAAAGGAAGAACAGGAGCGACTGCTGGCCAGAGAGCAAAGAAGCTAACCAGGGATTCGACCCTAGAAGAAAGCGGCTCCCTCGCCCTTACTTATACTTAGAAGGCGCACCGGTTTGCCTAGCTAAGCCTGACAAGGAGGTGCAAGTGAGGATGAAGATAGATGAAACACTTGGTATTGACAATCTTTCATAGGCAGACATCTCTATCTGAACAAAAAAATCTCCTTTCCCCCGGTATAAATCGTATGGTATACTCCAGGATAGCACCATTCATTCATGCATTTAGCAAGGTTGGACCACAAATTCAATAGATGAATTGAAACTCTAATGACCACCAATCAGAGATAACTCTCGGTCCTTCTGACCCAGCCCTCCAGCCCCAATTCCCCTTCTCGCGTATGTCAGCTCTACCTCTAATTCACTTGTTGGCTCTGGCAGATGAGAATTAGGATCAAAACCACAGCACATCCTGAAAGATTATCTTGACAAGCTTGACTTGGAAGCGGAGAATGACGAGTTTCACCCGGTTCCTTCAGCAGGTTTTGATTTGCCTTTTCCTTTGCCCTTCTGTCCTCCTCCAATGTGCTCCCTCGAGAAACTTCGACCCCGAACTGCAAATTCCCGAGCCCCTTACTAAGACAAGAGAGAAAGCTAGCTCCATAACGAATAAATCCTAAAAGTGATCACACCTCTCCTTTGACGCCGGGCTACCTGTATCCCGCATTCCCTTGATCTTAGGAAACCCTCACGTAGTACACCTTCAACCGCCGCTAAAGCCCTTCTGTAGAGCAATTCCGTACTGAATTCCCCAAGAATCAATGGTCGGTCGAGCTCTCCGCCCCTCGGACCATTCCATCTAGCGGATTACACTCTACATCCTATCCTCTTGCTCTTTGTCTAGCATTTTGAACTCTCTCATTCCACTCGAGGGTCTTCCTTCCTTCGCCTTAGTCCCTGAACCTGCTATCTGCTTTCTTTGAATAGGTTGGCCTTCCTTGCCGGGGAAAAATAAGAGTTTGCTATTTCCTTGGGCAGCACACGCCTTTCCCTTCCTAAGTAAGAGTTAAGAAATGACATAGAATAAATGGAAGTTGGAAAATTCCCGCTTTTAAGGGATGCAATCCTGCCTTGCCTCTGCCTTTTTCAAAGTAAGGTAGAGAGGAGCTTAGCTGTGACACTCGACCAACGTACGAGGAGCTAAAGAGTGAAAACGAAAAAGTACTGAAGCAAGGTAGCTTGATTGATGGATTCCCCTCCCTCCTATGAAAGTACAACAGTCGGCTTCAGATTCACACTTATATATTATATATCTATCTTCTTGTATAAGGAATTCGCCATATGAGACCCACTCGAGGTGAGACTCTTAAGTTGATGAATGTGATAGCTCAAGCAAGCCCTTTATCATAAGCCACGGATGGAGTAGTTCTGCTCAATATATAGGGGAAGAGCTCCGTCGTAGAAGGAAAAGGCTTAGCTGTTCTTAAAGACGAAGAAAGGAGTTGAAAAGCGAAACCTACAATGAATGGACTGCAGAACTGAGACTTTCATCTTTTTTACGCTTAGGCGCCTTATTAGAATTCTTCTTATCAAGAAGACCGGCTAGTTCTTCTGGAGCTACATACTGGGCTTGGAGCGAGAGGAAGAAAAGAAACTAGCTATGTGAGACCTTGAGGGTTTCGGGTGAAACTCAAAGTCTGAAGCTGGGCTAGAGCTTTAACCTCCTTCCTTTCCTTATCAGTCGAGCATCCGCTAAAGCCCTCGGACTATCCTCCATCTATTTTCCCTATCGGAGTTGGAGATAGGTACACGCTTAATAAAAGAAGGCTTTGAAGATCCAACAAAGACCTGGGAACCTTTTACTTTTTTCCCTCTCCTTCGTCGGGGTTGGTCGCTTGTCGCCCTACCTCTTTCGCTAAGACACTTGTCCTGTCCCTAGATATAGCACGTTTAGGAACGTATCATAGAGATGTGTGTGCCAAGAGTGGGACATTTCTCTTAATAGTCAAGGCGTAAAGGCTCAACTATAGATCTTCTTTCGGTTCTTCCTTTTTGAGAGACCCCTCTCAAGCTACTAAGGATTTTCCATTCGCGACTTTTTTGAATTGCTTAAATGGGTGGAAATGGATCCTATCCATTTAGCGTGGTCCTTATCTAAAGTAAAGGAGCCCTCGGGCTCGGAAGGCCAGGCATAGAATAGAATCCATTCTTATTCTTCGCACTTTCTTCGCTACGCCCCTCGGTTACTGGGTGAGTATAAAGGGGTCTATTAAAGGTCATTCTATCTACGAGTCTATCGGAGAGCCAGTCGTTACGGATTCATAGCGAAGCCCTTTCTCATTTCAGCCATTGGTGATTGCCCATCTACCTCAATAAGAAGGAGGCAGTACTTCTTTTCCAGTAGCTATGCCTGAACTGAACCTCGTAAAACTATGCGTTTCTTTCCGGCCTTACGCTTCCCAGTCTCGGGAAAAGAATAGCTCTTTCGGTCAAAGTCGATAAGGAAAGGATCCAAGTCCAATAGCTAGGGTGGGATTTTCCTCTTTTCTCAACTCGGGAAGGAAAAAAGCATGGATTCACTTATTCCAGAAAAGAAGAATATGCACTTTGTCGCTTTTAGGTTTAGCTTGAGAGAAAGGAAAGGACTTACAACAGAAAGTCTTGCTCATTCCCATCTCCAACGGAAGAAAAAGAAGAGGATTCTATTCTATGCCTGACGCCTAGAGTATAGCTTCCAGCTCGGATAAGCAAGGACTCCATCCTAAGTAAACCAGTCATCAAGAAAGATGCAACTTTCACTATTTCGAATATGCATTTTCCTGGTACACCAAGCCTAAGCAGCTCAGCCGTTGAAGCGACTGTAAGCCAAAGATAAGGTATATGGCGCTATTGTCAGGGATAAGGTCTTTGTCCTCGAGGGAGGGAAGCGTCAGCCAAGCCAGCTTAACTAATGACTGGTCATTGTTACCGAGTTCGTTCCAACGACTACGACCGAGCCTTTTTTCTTTTCATCCTTCAAGCGACAGAACCTTCTAGATGAAGGTAACCCCTTTTACTAAGAACCCCTTCATGAGATAGGAGCGTATGGCCCGGCTTTGAATGAGAAGGTCGGCGTGGTGCAAGAGAAAGAATCTCCAAAAGAAAATGGCATTCTTCGAGCAGTGTAGCGCTTGGGTCGTCTGGGAAAGAGATTTGAGTGAGCGGTTAAGCCATTCCTTTTGAGGTTTTGGCCATGTTCTCACAGAATTATACTGCAAAGATAGCATCGGTAGAGCCATCATCTGTAATTCCTAGTCTTGTCTTTGTTGATATTGGCCCTTAAAATTGGTAGTAAATGGCTGAATCTATACCTGACATCTAGTTAGGAGATTACGTTCGTTAGCTTTTGCTTTTTGAATTGCTGAAATTGGTTGAATCAGCAATTTATGAATCGAGCTGGAGTGGCATTTATATAGAGGAAGCAGTCTTCTAACTGTGAATTGGTCCTACTATCTGAAAGGTTCAGAAAGAAGCCCCACCCCACTCCTTGGGTTCGGAAGAAGCGGATGAATACGGGCATGTAGGGGGGGTAAGGTCTCAGTCACCCCTGCCTTTCAACTTTTAGGATAAAAGCTCCAGTTATCGTTGTAGGAGATTATGGATCAGCCAGCTATAGAATAGAAAGAAGAGGGGAACTCATCGACCCATCAAAGAGTTGGAGATATAGATATAAATACGACTCCCATATCCGATATGACAGAATGAGAAAGAGTCGTTATGTAGGTGGGACGGTACGAATTCATAAAAGACCTTGCCCACACGCTATGGCGAGATAGGATCGATTACATATAGAAAGAGAACCTTGGAAATGCTATCTATTTACTCGACTCACTCAAAGCCAGGTCTGGTCTTAAGCCGGACAAGATATTCTGACTGGGCTAGGCGTCATACTAAGTTTACCCGCACATTAGTGAAAGTGGAACTAGACTTTGATCTCTTTTCAGATCATATAAAAGACCTTGACATAACCTAAAACCCAATCCAACTTAGACAGAAAAGATGCCAGCCACAACTCTTATAGGCTTTATTGGTAAGCTAATACTCATACTAAGGTGCCCTAGAAGAGAAGGGCTTTAGCGCAACACATTTTCGGATCAAAACAAAAAGAAAAAACCAGGAGGATAGAAAGCAGTAGTGGTGCCATTCATTACCTTTTCCTTTGTAATCTCCACTCAACTCGATGGGTCTCTCATTGGAACGATCCGATCACCCTATTCGAATTCGAATTCGAATTCGAAAGCTCCAACAATGAGGAATCTCCCAAAAGGGAAGGGGATGAAGACGAATTTGATAGCGGTCCTTCTAACTCACTCTTCGGGTTCAGCTAGTCGGGACAAACCAAGAAGAATAGGTCTTTCTGAGCACCTTTAGCTAGAAGCTTGATAGCCCATTGTTATACCTGAGTCTATAGCTTTGGCAGCAACTGATCTCTCTCTTTATTGTTTCCGAAGATGACTGAGAAAATCTTTTAATAAAAGATTTTTGATACTTAGCTTATTTCCCTTTGCCCTTAAGAATCTTGCTTTAGATAAAGGCAGATAAACTAGAGAAGTACATCATATCTACCCGTCAAAGTCACCTATGAATGACTCCGGATTCCATATTGGATCTTAGCCAACTGATTAGACTCCAGAGTCTTAGCTTTCTTCTTCAGTAAGAAATGGACTTAGACCATATTCACTTCCATAAAGCTTTTTAAGGCTCGCTCGACTTCTTTATCTCGCTTCCTTACTCCTATCTCCAGTTCACCTGCTTTGCGGACTCTGGTCCTAACGTACCAGTACTTGAGGAAGGCCCGTTAGGCCAGGATTGAGAGAAGGCTTTGATAGAACCTGGGAGTTGAGCCACCTTTTGGCTTTGGCTATCTACCGGAGGAAATCGAGATTCAACTAAAGAAACTGGGGTAAAGCGATTCGACTGTAAAGAGGAGATTCTTCTTCGATTTGCTATGGAAGTCCTTCTTTTTAAAAGACCTAATTTTGACTTTTCCTCTCAGGTCTACAACTGAACAAGTATACTTCGCGCTTTCAGTCAAGTCAGTTCAGATTCACTCCCTACCTCTCCTTTATTTAGAGCTTCTTTCCATCCATCCTGGTTCGCACAAAGCAGACTCTTTCAAAGAAAGCTGTCTAGTAAACCAGTAAACCTACCCTCCCACCTTCTCATTCTCTAAAAGTAGAACTACGCTCGTTTTCATTGATTCAAGAAAGAACTCCAAATTGGAAAGAGGTCTTGTGAGTGAAAACCTAAGAGTTTAGTCGAAGAGGGCGTAAGGCTAAGGGCTTTAGCGAAGCTTTTGGGAGGGATAAAAGAGAAAAGGGAAACTTCATTCTCGCTTGGTGAATCTTTATCCGTACAACATCAGGATAAACTCCGAGATTACTTTTTTGGGGTTTGCTCTCTTTCTTCAGCATCCCCTCCTTTCAATTTCAGGGAAGATTGGGTGACCGGAATCAGGTACAGGAAGATTTTTGACATGATGGTGGATGCGGAGATGTATATCAAGGGTTTGGTCGGTCACTTGAGGTCTGGCTTGGGTACGCCTTTTAGGAAAGAAGGCATTTTACTGCATTTGAAGGTAACTAGTTACATTGACATGATAGGGCCTGGACTTCTTTCTGAAGAGAAAGTGGCGTGTCAAACCACCGAGAGCAGACGGTTGTCCCTAGCGCGTGCAGCAAGGAGCATGGTGAAGCGCTGTGCAAAGGAAACTAGCCTTTAGTTCCACTTTGTTGATCGTTGTAGAAAGAACTAAATATGGAATGATTGAGGTTGGGAAAACCCTGCCGAGAATCGAGAGGCGGGAGGGCACCGAAGCTACCACTAGACTAGAAAAAGGCTTCCCGACGAGGAGAAGGATGAACGAATGCAATAATGTATGATTTGATTACCAACCTACTTATTCCGGAAGTCAACTCCTCGCTACCGGGGCAGAAAGGCTAGGTTGTTCGGGGTATGCATTACACCCAAAGGGAAAGCTAAAGCGAAGAGCCATTCAAGACCTTCACAGAGACTATACCCATAGGTCAAGGGCTCTCTCGAGATCCTTAAAAAGACGGATTAGGACACTAGTAAGGTCCAGAAAAAGGTACGATGGTTTCCTACTCTGTTGATGAATCGTTTCTAGACTAAAAAACCCTCTATTATTCATATTCTTCGGCTGTGGCTTAAGGGCATGCTTTATTTTATGGATGGATGCACCGGAGGAGTGAAGTCTCGCAAACGATAGTAGAGAGTCAATCTAAATTGAACCCAGGTTCCGCCGGACCCATGGAATCACTGCTTTTGCCGCTTGAAAGCTTGTCTAAAAGTCTCAATCTTTCTTAAGTGTTGAAGCCAGAGCAAGTGCATGTGAAAGTTCGCCTAATACTCGAATTGGGTTCTCCTTCCACTTTGATTTCGACTATTGCTACTTCCTCGACCCGACCCCGAGATCTCGAATTCTTAACAGACAGAGACTACCTCCACTTCCCTTAATTAGCTTGTTGAGGAACGGGCTTGACTATATAATATAGGGCAGCCCCAGTTCCAGTATTGGATGGAGGAAGCACATGGCATGAAAAGCATGGTAAGTAGGACAGCCAATCCTTAAGAAAGCTATCTCACCGGGGTCCGGTTAGTCGACCTAAGCTAAGTACTGTTCAAAATGAGGGGAAATTGCTTTTTTTTAAACGTAAAATGCTAAAGCGGCAGATTGGGAAGAAGTTCCTTATTCTGGGGAAGCTTTCAATTCAAAGAGAGGGAGATATTTATTAAATGAGATTAGCGGCTTTTACCTATATTACTAATAAAAATGAAACTAATAATATAATAAAAGGGCTGGCTTTTCGCTCGGTTGATTACTGAAGAAGGCTCTTGTCTCGGTAAGTCTGTTCTAGGCACTCTGTGTCTTTCCACCTGATACCTTTCTATATGGGTATCCGGCTCTCGATCGAATGCGACTGCACCTATCCTTGCTTTCTTCGGTGCGGATACTGCCTCTGACTCTCGTGGGTAAACTCCTACTTGATTAGTCAGAACTTCTCTGTCTCAACTCGTGGACCTATCTATCCTCTTCTTTTTAAGAGATAGGGGTTCTTCTCTTTACAGAAGCACGAGTGGAACGCTTTCATGGCTTTATGGCTGTCTTCCTCTTTCTTTTTTTTTTTCAGCTGTGACTACTGGCATGTTTGAACTTACTTGACCTGTCTTTCTTGTCTGCCTTGACTGTCGCAATTAGCTTCCCTGCCTTGCTTTTTGCTTTTGGTACTAATGAACTGAGCTTCCTTTACAGCCGACTAAAAAAAGATAGGAAAAATTACAAACTTTTTCTTTAAGCCTTTATGAAGAGCTAGCTGAGGTAATCCGATAGGTCCCAATTCAATAGGGATTACAAAGATTAGAAAGACTATCCTTTCTTTACACTTATAGGCTAGCCATCATTCTTGCTTCGGCTTGATTACGAAGAAGAGGCTTAAGAGGGGCCAGCTAAACGAAAGAAAGATGCTAGTGGGGTTAAGGAGAAGACGATAGGACGCAAGGGCAGGTTTCACCGATCATTCCTACTTGACGCTTTGAACGAGCTGAATTACATCCACCCTTAGTTCACTATCATTAAGGGAACTTTTGGATCACTGCTTTGAGTCGTCGTCCCCCCTCACTGCTTCCTCAACGTGGCTTAAAAGCCCCGCGATTTTCCTTCTCAGCCTTTGTTTCAGCGGATTCTTCCGATTAAGCAGATGGCACTTCTTCCTACCTTTGCTTGGCTTGGAAACCTTAGCTTGACTTCATTCTTTCAAATAAGAATCATTCATTCTATTTCAAGTTTTCAGCTTTAGTTATCACTTCTAGCATCTTAACTTGAAGATCTAAGTTTATTTTTAGGAACCTCTTTTTCTTCTTAATTAAAGAAAAAGAGTTGGAACACGGTATCATAGTTATCCCACACGACAGCTTTTGATTTAGCAGACAAACCGTCGAGCCCTTGTGCCTTCCTTGCTTGTGAGGGTTGGAAGCTAACTGCCGGTTCGCCGTCGCTCGTTGCACTCCATTCCCCATCAAAAAAGAATGGGGGGATTTCCACAAAGAACCACTCGTTTAGTGAAAGGAGAGGCCTATTCATAGAGCTGGGTGAGGAGGCGGTACAGGTGAGCGGGTTAGAAAGACGCCTGGCCCGAAAGCAACAGGGGATCCCCCCTTCGCCCCGATGACCCATACTTAATCAGGATCCATTACGCACGATATGCCGACTCCTACTGGGAATCGTGGGTACTCGTTGAGCTCACAGGAAGAATTCATAGACTATAACTCGCTTCCTATGATCCAGCCTTCTCCGGGGCCATACTTATCACCTTCTTCCCCAAAGCCCTTGTGCTTTAAGATCTCAATTAGTTTGAACTAGGATTTTTTTCTATTAAGCAAAAAGAGTTGTAACGAGGTCGAATAGCCTGTCTTCAAGAATGGTGTTCGCTACCCTCCCAGCCATCAACATATCGGCTTCCCGGGGCCGATGCTTCTCACATTCATCACGCGTTCATCGGGGTCTGTAACTCGGTTTTCGCGTCTATAGAGGTGCCCTTATGTTATTGTCTCTCGATCATTCGGTTTAGTTGTTCATCGGACCTATGATTTCAGGGATCGCTCCACTCCTTGTGCAAACGCTCTTTGCGGGTCTCCTTCGTTCGGCACCGAAAGGTCTTGTAGTAGAGCTACATAGAGGGCTCTGTGTCGGGCGATAGAATCAAACTCGGCCTACTACGGCCAATTTCCTCGTTTCGCACACCGTCTGGGTAAATGGATCTTTGGATACGGTTCATTCTAAACGGTTTGGCACCCTCTGGTCAAGGCAACCGCTAAGATGAGACTTCCGACTAATACTCCTAAGGCCGGACCGTACTTGTTCTCTGAACCCGATCCTAATTCATCCGCGATTCCTCTTCCTTCTCCCGACACTTCTGCTATGGCTTCTGACACGATCTTCTCCGCAGTTGTATGTACATGGAGCCTCCTCCTCCCATATTTTGCATTGAGGCTTCCATCGTTTCTTTCATGCGAAGTACGGTTTCTGGATCTAATAAGCCAGACCCCGACTGGACTATTATTTGTTCTGGAAGAATGCTCCAGTAAATACTACATCCAATACATAGACAAGGTAATAGCACGGATAAGATCTCTGTCAAAGAAGAGACTTGAGAAGGTGCTTGAATGCTCGGGAAGAAGTCTACATTAGGGGATAATTTCAATTCCTTCATCTTCAGTCTCTTTGTTGCAGTCTTGGAGGAGATCTTGCTTATCGTCTTCAATCCCTTTTCTGGGGACCGTAACAATTGGTGTTTTTGTTCGGTCTTAAGGACACGGTATATACTACGAGTTCCGAGCATAAGCTTGACGATCTTGATTGGCTTTCTACCGAATCCCCGCCAGAAAGGATGACCCATTAAGGTCTCGTCCTGACTCATCAAGATCTCATTTAACGCTTTATTCGCTTTCTTACTTTGGGTTGCTGTTGGTGGATTTGGTGTTCTCGGTAACTCAATTCTAGTAGGAGGCAGATATGAATTAGTGGTCCAATCTTCTGGGCGTCTTAAGCTTACTGGAAGGGTACAATCATGCCTGGCTGTGGTACATTTAGTTAGATTCTTTAGAAAGGGGATCATTGTCTTTCTTTCTCTGCTTACTTCCTAAAGTACACGGTAGGTATAAAAGCCTTACACGTGCCTTCTTTTCCTTCTGCAGCTCTTTTACGAACTAGCCGAAGTGATGACTTAACCGTAGCTAAGGTAAGCTTTTCTCCCTTTTGCTAGTAAGATCTCTAATCATCCAGAAAGAGAGAAAGACTGACTTCTTTCGCGGATCCGTGCCGCTCCCGTCCCCGATTCGACTTAAACTATATTATATCCGAAATCAGACCTTGAAATGAGCATTGTTCGACATTCTATTTTAGTTAATGCGGCCGAGTCAAGCCCATTTCTCACCTACAAGCGCATACGACTTACTGTCGCAAAGACAAAGACATAGATCTCTATCCCCGCTATGGAAGTTCCACTCGGCCTAGCCATGAAGGAAGGTCTCTTGCTGTCGAAGAAGTATGCCCTAGCTAATTAAGAAAAGCTAAGCGGATTCTAAGACTAGCAGCAGATATGCGCTGCAAGAAGAGGTTAGGATTCACTAGCCCAGGAGAGATTACCTTGGGTACGAAACATAGCTATCGAAAAGCAGCTGAACATTCAGCTAAGCCTTCTCTCTTTGATATTCTTATTCCCGCTCTTATCCAGCTAAAGGAAGATCTAGATAAAGAAAAGCCGGGTGTTTGATCGATTGCTGTCTTTTTTTCCCTTTGATTCTTTTTTGCCAGCCATGACTATTCTGCTTTCGAACGAGTTGTTGCAGAGCTAGTTGCAGCTTCCATTGCTAATGCCTTCGAGCGAATTGTAGTTGCTTCTGCCTCCGCCTGCGATCCAGCGTAAGATGCATTTCCAGTTGAAGTTGCCCTCTCTTTTTTGGTAAGCCTTATGATTGTTACTATCTAAAAAAGGAATTTTCGAACTTTTCTTCAAGTTTGCTTGCTCGCTATGAAGCTTGCTGTATCGCTTTGCTTGAGTACTCACCTTCAGATGCGTTAAGAAAGGATCTTTTAGGTTAAGCCCTTACCATTCACCAGTCCAGTCCTAATTCTTTACATGGGAGGGAATAAGTTAAGAAAGAAAGTGCTTCTCCTGCCGATAGCCGATTTATTACCTGGAGTGTAAAAAAGGAGCATATTAAATTGGAAGATCTTTCCTGCGAGTTGGAATTGCTAATGCCTCTCCATTCATTTCCTTTCCAGGCTAGCTCCCTCTTAGCCGGTGTAAGATGTAGATGAGTATGGGAAGACAATGTAAGTTTCATTCTAGGTCCCGCTAATTTATGAATAGTTGGTTTGAGTTATCTTTTGATTAATGTTGAACTGGGTAGGCGAACGAATCTTCTTCCGTCTCCTGAAATGGAAATCCAAGATTTGTATATCTCTTTGAAAGAAGAACTTAAGATTTTCTTGAATGAAAAATTGGATAATAATAAGTATGCTATCATACTATCTCGGTTAACAAGAAAGCTCATCAAACAACTCTTTATGCCATTGATATATGGTAAGACTGTTCTAACAATGGCTAGTGATATTCGTGATATATATGGTTCATTGCTCAGTTTTAAGGATCACTTTCACATCGCTCAACTTTGTCTTGAATTTTGGAGAATGAAATATCCTGACATAGCCAATTTCATGAAGTTGATTAACCTAATCGGTTGGTTTTGTTCAGCATTGGATAAACCAGTACTATATAGTGTATCGTACTTCACTACTGTGCAGGATTATATGCGTAGCACAAAAGCGGAAATATGGCTTTATGATAGGGTCTCCAAGAAGAGACGTCGAGTTACTCTCCGAGTTCCTACATTAGATAGGGATAAGCGCAAGACTCAAGTAGCTACCTGCGTCAACTTTATTCATCAGAAAGATGCTTTTATAGCTATGAAAGTGGTGGAGCAATTGAGTAACAAAACGAAATCGAAATCGCCAGTATACACTGTACACGAGAATTTCATAACAACATCTGTTTACGCATCAAAGGTTCCAAAAATTTATACAAAAATCTTTATGGACATGGGTCATCCACTTGAAATAATCAATGACTTTATTCACGATAATCTAACCCAACTAACAATAGGAAAGTTGTCGAATGAAACATACTCTTACAATAGTAATGAACCTATTCCAGGTGACTATCTTAGAACTATTTTAATATCTCTGGTGCCTAAGGATTTGACTATCAAAGAAAAGTTTAAATGGAATATAAAGATAGATGATATAGTGAGTTCTTACGAGGAATATGTCAATACAGTGTGCGGTGAAGCTCTGGATGGTGGGATGCATCATACTTCTAAGTGGTCTGAATTTCATTCACTTCTCGAGAGCTGGGATAATATAAAGTATAACTACAGCTTGCACTACTAAATTTATATTAATAAACCTTCTTTATTGTGGATAGATAGAGACTATACTAGTATCTCTATCATTAGTCTCGGCACGCCTTGTTCACATTCCTATAATCTTTTTCATTAACTTGCATGGGCGGATAAAGGGGGGAAGCTTCAAAGCGGTAGCATGTGGAATAGCAGAAGCTGATAGCATTATGTCTCTCTAAAATCCCTTATGAATTCTTGCCTGTCTGTCAAAAGAGAGATTCCAGCAGGGCAGTCAAATTAAGGTATATAGAAAGCTCCAAGCAGCTACCATTGATCAACCTGATTCAGGCCCTTCCTCGGCTAACTATTCGCCTTTTGGTTAACGGGGTTTGGGTGCATCCAACGTGCTTAAGTAACTGCTTGCTTCAACTGGAAAGCTGACTAAAACATCAGAAACGGGGACTCTCTCAGGTCCTAGTTTTCTGGGAATCTCTTTTGATCATCGGGTGAATAAGCTGGTCCAGCATCAACATCATCCCCGGGCACTGGAAAAAGTCCCTCGCCTCTGGCTTGAAAGCAATCTCCTCTGGAAAGCCAGAACTCAGGCACAGGAAGAGGTTTGGAACCCTATATCCGTCCCTTTCAAGCCATTTTCAAAGTAAGCTGATCAGTCTTATGTCAAGTAAGTTAGTCACTCGGAATCCATCGGCCAATTAACATTGCCGCAGATGAAGATCTTTCATTCCGTGCTTTGTCCCTCGAGGTACCTTCGAATGCTTATGGATGGAAACTAGCCTTTCGGTAAGCTCCGGTCTAACTAGTTTCTTCTTGCTTCCCTATCAACTGACCGGGCAAGGCACGCAATCTCAGACGTCAGAATCTCTTCTTATCTGATATAAGAAGCAAGGACATGTTGATCTGTCTTTATCTACCAGATAGCCTCATCCTTCCCCCCTCCCCGGATCCATCATCCTCGAGGAGGAGGAAAGAGAAGTCCAATACTATTTATGGAAGACTAGGGATTGCTAATCTGCCTACGCGGGAAGCCTTCTCCCTCTCAGGCTAAAGAGTCAAGATAGCCCTTGCCCTATAATACATGTCACATTGGATTTGCTAGTTTTCCTACGGGGCCTTAGTATTCCGAAGAGTCATCCTAATCCATGTTGCTAATGTTCCGGTCTTCAAACAAGAACTAGGGGGCTCGTTCGACCTGACGCTGGTTAGACGTGAGGTCGAACATGTCCCGCTTCGCCCTATGGCACTAACCTTAGTGTCCAAATATTGTCGCGGGAAAAAGGCGCTCAGATGCGCTTACAGTCTTCTTACTCTATCCTACCAGAGGACTCGAGGGGCCTTTCGGCGCCAGAGCCATAGCAAAACCACAGCACTCTTCCAGAGTTCTCTTTCAATCTTATCTAACCATTGATAAGATCTAGACCAAATACGAGATGACACGACGTCGAAAGCCAACCTGACCGCTTTCTCTCCGAAAGGAAATCGGAGAGACTTTCTGGCGGATGAGGTCATAGCACCGGAATATCAGATCATATTTATGAAACTTTGATAATTGGTCTTTCCGATTCGGCCTAAAACACACGGCCGGAGAATCAAGGAAACTCTCAACGGGGATTGAAGAAGTAAACTCTCGCCCTGTACCACCACGCGCAATAAGCCAAACAGGCTTTAACCCGAGAAAAAGCTTTTCTGTCAGCCCCTTAGAGCTAGAATGAATCAAAGTCTGAACTCGGAACTTCCCGAATAGTAGACTAAGACCTCTTTCTTGAGTCTCTATGCTCTCCTATTCGTTAAAGGAAATCGCCGATTCCCTGACCGATGAAAGGCAGAAGAACTAAGAGATGGAGGGATGGGGATATTGAAAGTCCAGGATTCCTACTTCTTGTAATGCTAATCACAGCGATTTACTTCGCTAGCAAAACAAGCAAGTAAGGGCTAACGCGAAACAGAATACTCAAATCGAGAAATTGCCAATTGAACGAGATTCACTCACGAAACACAAAGGAGCTTTCTAGCTACTGACTAATAGACTAGGGTGGTTTGTAAGTCTAAAGCAGAATCAATAGGAGCAGAGGACCTTTGGATGAAATCCTGTTCCTGAACGTTGTGCTAGATTGGGGGGTATGGTGAGTGAGCTTAATTTAATGCTCTGGCTCTTTACGAAGCCTTGTTGGTATGTATCTATCAGAGGACTGTAAAGGAAGTAGCGGGAGCTCCTCCTTCTAAACTTGGCTGGCAGTAGTAGATCGTTCCCAGGGCTCGATTTACTGCTGTATGTCTCGTTCGCGCCAATTCGGCTATCTTCGATCAAGGTATTTCTATTATCATAGATATTTTTTTATTACAGTTTGTACCTCTAGTAGACTCTTTTGAATGGCGAGTAGTATTGGTTAGTTTAGGCAATCCGACCTCTTCCTCCAGTAAGGTGTAGATCGAAATTGATCTACTTCCTTCTATCTATGAGATTGTTAGGCAGATGGATTCACCAAACGCAGACCCGCGCCACCAGCAGCACAAAAGAGCGGCCTACAAGCGGAATAAGACCAGACTGATAACTCAATTGAAAATGAATTCGGAAACGAATGGTCAGCTCGGATAAAAGAATGAAATTCGTCGGAAGTCTTAGCTAGCTTTAAGGTAGGGTCTCAGGATTTCTGCTGGCAAGCCTTTTTCCTTTCTATGGTCGGGCTCAGACTTGCCTGTTCAAGGCAGACTACAAAGCCAAACTGAGCTTTTAAGCAAGCATCATTCAGATCGAAAAACTCCAATCGAATAACCTAAGGGACAGGATTTCTCATCCAGAAGAATAGGATTTTTTTCGTTTCGAAGTACGAACTGGCCGAGAAAGGGGGTCATCAACCACTTCTTCGATAAGGCCACACGCTTAGCCCAACTCTCTCCCAGCGGAGCAAACAAAGGGGATGAAGCTGAAGCTGCTGATAGGGCACAGCCCAAGGAAAGGAGTACGTTCATGGTAGAAGTCCTTTCCTTGAAAGCAAGAAGGACTCGGCTTACTCACCAGGAATGCACCCTAAGGAATAGTTCCTGGGTGACTCTAAGCTAGTAAGGAGATACTTATCAAACAAAACAAAGAAGCTAGCTATATAAGGAAGGAATCGCGCGCAGAGCACTCAAGCAAGGGTGCTGTAGGGAAGAGAGGAGATAGAGCACAGCGCTCAGAAAGAGGCTAAGCGCTAAGCTAGGGTTGCTACAGGTTTTGAGGTCATCGATGAACCGAGCCGGCAGTTCTCGCTCCACCTTTTCGGCTTAGTTACTCTCTCGTCGTTCCTGAGAGCGGATTAAAGGATTGAACAAGAAGAGTTGCTACGTGTAAGATAAATAAGACTTTGAACCAGGGCTTCCTCTAACAAGAGAAGAAGCCGTTAGCAGTCCAGGTTAGGGTTTCGGTTTAATACCAATCTCCCTATCGACTGTCGCAGATGCGCTTTAAAGTAGAATATCAGCTATCGCAGATCAGCTTATCTTTCTTATTTATATTATAGAATAGGATAACAGCGCATATGCGACTATAGAAATGAAGGAACATAAATTATTGAACCTTACGGAACCAAAATTGAGAAAAGAAAATACGGAACCAAAGTAGGTACGGAAGCTAGGTACGGAACCTAAGTAAATATTCAATATATCCGGCATCCGTTCACTACTCTTCTCTTCTTTCCTTTTCATTATATGAAAACTAATACACCATGATGACAAAACAAAGAAAATTGCCAGGAATGGCAAAGCCAGGCAGGGCAAAAAATATGCATATGTACTGCATAAATGAGATTATGATAATAAGAAAGAATATGCAAGTCTTATCGAACGTTATATCATATATTCCTATGAGTCGAAATTTTTGTAGTCATAAAAAGAATAATGGAAGATTATCTGGTTCGTTAGATTGGGTTGCGTACTATATCGGGGAATCATACAATGAGTTATCTGATTTCTTTTCAGAATTGACTGCAATCAAAGTGATTGACATTCAGAAAAGAATAAAGGAGGGAACATACAACCTGTCGGTGCTTCGACTTAGCGTCTTCTACAATAAAGGACTTATTTATGATGGTAAGTTCCACCACATAATGAAAGCCAAGGTCAAGAATAAGGTCACGAATGAGGTCACGGATGAGGTGGTCTATTTGTGTATCAATCCTTCACAAGAAGACAGCCTTGTGCTAATGGGGATCGGGCGTTTGTTAAACAAACTCTTATTCCAGAAATTCATTTTAATGAATAAATCATTAGGCTATCGAACTACTCCAAAAGAATATTATGATATAGTATGTGCGAGAGAGAATGTCTTAATGCTTTATAAATTCGACCTAACACTGTCTATGATGACTATATATCGTGAAAGTCTTTTGTCTAAGCTTTCACATATAGTTCAGAATCGCTATATTATGGAATTAGTAGGCAAATTCCTGTATTTACCTATCAAGGATGATACTGGAATAGACTTCACTGCCGATTTGGGAATTCACATTCCATCCTCCTTATTTATAAGTGAAGTACTACTGAATTTTGTCTTAATAGACTTCGATAATGAATTTCAACGTTTATTTCCACAATTAGAGTATACTAGATATATACATGAAGTTTTAGTCTCTTTCCCCACTTCTGATAGTAAGAAAGGAATGACCTTCCAAATCTTCGAAGAAGAAGTAGTCAGGTTATTTAACCAACTCAATTTGGCTGGTAAAATAATCTCTATTGGACCGGGAGAGGGACCTCCGCCTTGTTATGGCGGTCTAGTTAGTGTCAGCCAAGACGGGAAAATTCAAGTTAAAATGAAGGAGCTATGATGATAACATTCTATTTTCAGCAATATATTAGATGTATTTAGAATTTTATTTTCATCACGCGATACCAAATTGGAAAGCCGGTCACCGGTAGGCGTCTACCCTCTCTGACGAATAAGATAACCTTATCTAAGCCCTCTCTAAGGAACCTACTCCCATATCATATCTGCTGGAAAAACCGGCGGTAAATTCTCTAACTTCACAAAAAAAGTACATGGATCCATCGTTTGGATTTCAGAACTAAATGAATTATTATAATTATGTTCACATTGATTGGTAAGATAGCTAAGTTGGTTAAAGTGTCCGTTATTGAAAGTCAGGAATATCACCCACGCCATAAAGAACGGTCAGGTAAGCTTATTCCTGTAAACATAAGCATGGCAAGTGCAAGTAAGGAAAACTTGAAAACGGTTGCGATGCATCCCGAATGGAAAGCATTGAGTGCAACAACCCATTTTCTGGAAGAACTCTCAAGTAAGGATATTCTCTCGAATAGATATAATTATAAACAATTTGTAAGATCTCCGGACAGAGGATTCGGGAATCTTTCCAAGATCATCAATCTGAACCTGTCACCTGCAACGAACGTGTCTTTACCACAGCTCTATGCGAGCTTATTGCCTTGTTTAGTAATTGGGTTTACTGCTTGGTGGGCCGAGAATGCCTGACAACTCAATTTGTCCGGTAAACTAGTCGGGGCTCCCCATGGTTTAGTAAAAGGGAGGGGAGATTTTCTCTTCATTCGGGGGTTCATTTCATTCATTATGAACTAAAAAGTGTAAGGCTGATTAGTGAGGTCTTAAAAACTTCATAGAATTGATGATCAGCCATTCTCTTTTTTTGTGCTTTCAGCAAGTAGGCAAGGCGAATGGTTTCTATGTTTTAATCGGATACCAATTGCTGGGATGCGTTTGAAAGCCTCGAGATGACTTGCAGAAAAAATGCTTTCTAGGTTTGTCTTGTGTCTTCGTAACAAATGGTCCATTTATTGATGGGCGAACGACGGGGATTGAACCCGCGCGTGGTGGATTCACAATCCACTGCCTTGATCCACTTGGCTACATCCGCCCTTACCCCCGCACAGGTTTAAGTCTCTATCTACGATCAGATCCTTTCTGAACCCCTATGACCGCTATCAAAGAGAAGCTTTTTCCTATACTATAAGTCTATTGTTGTGTTTTGGAATTAGGTTGAAGCCAAGGCTTCAACAATCGATACCGATTGCCTGGCAAAGCTTCCAACTGCAGAGGTTGGGCTGTTCACTTCATTGATTTGACTTCACTTTACTTAAGATTCAAGTAAAGATAGGGGCCGGGCGGGCAGTGAAGGCTCATTTAGTAGACAGCGAGCGAGCAGCAAGCACCTACTCCTATCCTATCAAAATGAAAAGCAGCAAGCGGAGCTTGAAGAAGCGAGCCTCTATCAGAGAAAGCCATTGCGCGCTAGCCCCCTGTATAGGTTCTGGAAGAAGCGCACCCCTAAACTACAAGCTTTGAAGCCCCTACTTATTTATTTATAGGATATTTGAAGAAGCCCCTTTCTACAAACCTTTCTATAATATAAGGCGTCTCGGACGTTCTTCGCATGCTTGAGCGCATCCCCCTTTCAGTAAGGTTGTCAAAAGGCGAAACTTGACTTTATGACTAAACTAATCTAATAGGGCTAGGGCGCTAACGAGCAAGAAAAGGTAGCATAGATACTATATAGATAGGCTAATAGTATAAGGCGCCTTTACTTTCTAATAGAATGCCCTTCTTTCTCAAAGTCCAGTTTCTCGCTTGTTGCTTTAGAAAGATTGCAGGGGATCGTCGATCTCTTCCTTCAGCTGGCTCCGCCCTTTCTATTCATCTCTTTTTTCAATATTTAGGGGTCTCTCTTTTTCATAGATCTTGAAAGCAGATTAATATCCATTTCTCAATAGATCTATCTATCGATATAAAGATATAGATCTCTATCTGGATCTATCTCCATATCTAAATATGGAAGAACCAACACTTAAAGGGCGTAACCAACGGAAGCCCTGTCCCCGACATTGTTCTCCGACGATGTCCCCTGGGCGGAAGGGGCCACCATTCTCTTTCTTTCTTCAATCGTTCCGATCAGGACAAGTGGGTTGGTTCGTTTCGTCCTCCTATCTACTTTCTGTCTTCGTTCGTGATCATGTTGGGCGAAAGGTAGTTGTAGAGGAGCGGATGTGAAACGGCGATCCCCTGGCTTGTGTAGCCTATGCGAAGCAAGCCTACACTCCCTTTCCATTGAAGTAGGGAGGGCCTCCTTCCCCTGGCTTGTGTAGCCTATGCGAAGCAAGCCTACACTCCATTCCGGCCTATTATTGATAGGGATTTTACCAATGCTGAAGGTAGCTTGCTTACCAAGCCACCCACTTGAGAAGCTAGTCGCCAGAAAGAAGGGACGAGGGCTGTCTACGAAGCTCCTCCCCTGTAGTCGTAGTACTCGGCTCGTTGCTACTTTGATTCAAAAGGTAACCGACGGTTCCCGACTTTCTCCGGTTTTCGCAATCGTAACCATTTGTCATTCCGATTACTTCATCCATAAACCTTCTTTTTTGATTTCAAAATAGCGCTCTAAAAAAAAGTCAAGGATAAGCTTGCATTCTAGAAGCGGTAGCTTCCCGCCTCCTTCATTCTTACTGCCTTCTTCGGTGATAAGTTCCCTTTTCTAAAATGCCTTATTGGTCTGCTCCGAAAATGTACAAAGTGGACCGCTGTTTGGCTGACTCTCTTCTTCCCATTCGGGTTGGGTTGACTCAGAAGTCAAGTAAGAAGGAATGGAACCACTGGAGAGTCGTCTGCAGTTCACACTTGGGCAAAGACGACTGACTTTGGAAGCGGAACACGAACCGATTTCCGCTATTCCGGGTTCTTATTGAGCGTAGCGAAATCAAGGTTTATGAGAAAGTCAGCGAAGTTTCTATGGTGTTCTACCTTTGCGTAGTCTCGGTCCACAGTGCAGTGGAAGGCTCCTTACCGCTCCGTGGGGTGAGGCTACATCAAAATCTGCTTCAACCTTTGCCTACAACATCGCTTACCTAAAAGCCTTCCTGGGATGAGACCCACTCTACATAGAATAAGTTGGGATTGAATATGCGACTTGGGGAGCCCTTTTCGCTCTGTCTTTCTCATTCTGTTTCCAATCTGCCGTAGTCTCTTCACCTTTTTTGAGACCGCTGCTACTTCTTTTTCACTCGACATCGGGGCCCTCTTATCCCCTCCACAGGTACAGAGTGCTCTTTCCTTAATTAAGTTACTGATCATCCGAGGCTCTTTTTATAGAAGCAATGGCTACCGCCAAAAGGATTCCCGCTACCCATAAGGCAATTTGATTCGGGCAATTGTCTTCAGGCATTGTTGCTGCTGCCTGAAGCTTGATTTCCTGCTTCGCCCTTTGGGCTGCCTCAATTAGTCCTTTTGTGATCTGATTCCCCTCGATTGTACTGTCAGCCTCGCCCATCCTTTGTGCCATTTGTTCTAGCTCTACTTTGATGGGTTCAAATGAATCTAGAGTTCCTAGAGTGTACTCTTGCATGCTCTTGTAGATCTCCGCTACTCCGCTGTGATCCCAAAGGAGGTAGCCTAATAGCAGTGGCGGCACGACCTTTGGCATCAGCACGTTGATCTTGTTCAAAAGTGCGTGCGCCTGCCCCTTCTCCATAAGCAAGGTATAATCTATTCGTTTCTTTTTCATTACTACGCTCCCCCGCTCTTGAAGCGATAGAACTTTTGTTAGCCCTTTTCCTTTTTCTGGCGATCCCAAGGCCTTCTGCACTTGCCCTTGTCTCGCCTGCTGCCTGAGAATGGTCGTAAACACAGCTCCCGTTACGGCCGGCTTAATGCTTCTCGGCGACGGGCAGCCATGTACTAGTCCTTGTATCCGTTGTGGAAAGAAGAACTCGTTTTGGTGTCCCACTTTTCGTGCCGGCAGCCTGGTCCCTCCGCCCATTGTACTGATCTTAGTAAATGGCTTTTAATAACTCTTGCTAGATCTATCGAATTGACTATTTTGCTTGGTAGACGCTGAATTCCACGCAAACTTCACTTTGGAAACTAAATGTTACATTTAGGCAATTTTGATTCTACTTTTTCTTATTGCTCTCCTGGTCGGAGACAACTTTCTCTACGGACGTTGAATTCGATTTGCCTTCTGTTTTTCAGAGGAACTTCTTGGGAATTTGATTTGATTCGTTCTACAGAAAGAAACCTAGGAAAAGAAATTTTCGCTATTTCATCCGGTGTCATAAACGCTTTTTTACACACGCATTCTTCTTCATTTCGGACTTAGACCTGTGGAGCTTCAACTGGCATCATCGAAAATCTCATAAGTGGTGATCGAAATCACTTGATGGCAGATCATTATAAGTATCTGAAGCCTCTCGGAATCTACCGCTAGCTAGCTGCTTAGCTGAGTGCGCATTTCGCGGTCTAACCAACTAGCTCTTGTCCAGTAGGCCATCGAAGTTTCCGTTCTCGCTCTGACCTACTAAGTCATCGAAGGACTAAAGGAACAAGGATGGGATTCTGAGTGGAGGTAGAGGCTTAAAAGAGAACATGATAATCTTTTATTTACCACAGACACCTAATCCATCAAGCACAAGACGGCGGTCACTGACGGCTGTAAGTCGAGTGGTTCTCGGGACTGCAGCGGTCGTCACTATATACTATATTTGACTTGCGGAACTATACGGCGACGGTGGCTCCATACGGGGGAACTAAGGATTCTTAAGAACTAGCAGCTGATATGCGACTATAAAGCGGATCAGCGACCTCTACCACTAGTGCCGGATCAACTGATCATCGCCCTTGTATTCGTCTCTTCTGGGTAAACTGCTCAACCATAGGAGAATGCAAGTCCTCTGCTCTGCTATTGATGGATCAACAGGTGGAGCTGGATAAACTTCACCTGCATTTCGATCCGTCTACGTACCAACAGGAGGATCTACCTTTACCAGTAAAACTGCCTTTGCCTTCCCCTTACTAGATCAAAATACATAGCCCTATTTGATCTAGATCTAAACCCTTTCCCGGGAAAACAAGTTATGGGTCACCATTTTCGGGCAACAGAAAAAATGGCTGTTGTTTTGCTTCTCTATTTCCAAGCAACCCAATTCCTATCTGTAACCATCTAAATGACGAGTATGAATAACGAACTGCCGCAGCCCCTTCCTCATCCCTAGTGGCCATGGATACATAGTGGCTGGTCGAGGGGTTTGGTTATCGCTGGCACTACTTCCACTTGATCGCTTCGTACTTCACATTCGATCAGCGATCAAACTAGAGGCTAGTCAATTCTCCTTCGTCCTGACCTGGCATACACATAAAAGCCCATGACTGAAGACTGCATGACGAGAGGAGAGGTTGAGCACTTCTTTCTTCATAGGGGGGGCGGGGGAGAAATGTGCCCAGCACGAACAAAGAGAACTTCCTCGTAGGTCGTTATATTAATCAATAGATTGGGCCGGAATTGACAGAAACCTACATTTGTCAATTGATCGTTACCAATAGAAAGTGGAACGAAGTCCTGGGAAATTAGAAAGATCGATGTGCCAGATCGAAACTTCATTATTGGAACAAGATCGCTTCGCTTCGCAAAGCTAGGGATTTCATGGAGAGCTGCGAACTTTGATCTTGAATGCTCTGGGCAGGGCGCCTTGTGCGTGTGCTTAATTGTTTGTTGGCGCGTAGCTTTATTCGTGCATGGCTCTAGACTTATTGAGGAAGAAGTAAGGGCCTGGAATTGCTAACAAAAAGAGCAGCGGCCCGCCCCACACAAAATGCTTCTACGGTTAGCCTATGATGTACGACCGTAGGTTCCATGATTTTGAATCATCGTAAGGAGGGGGCTATCAAATTCAAACTCAATAAAAAAAGCAAAGACTAAGACTGCACTAGCCACCTAGCCTTAACCAAAGGCTATAAGAAAGGACCGACCCTTTCCCGAAGATCCTATTTTTGCTCTTTGGACCCTTCGCGCTATGCCCTCTATCTCTTTCGATCGATAAAGGTTGGCTCTGTCTTTGATCCCTTCGGCTTCGACCAGACGACTACTTGACTTCATCGATCGCTAAGTCAGTCATTCAGTAAGTACAGCACTCACTCTGGTCAGTAGGTACACTCATCAATCCAGTAAGTCAACGGGCAGTGCCCGTAACTCAGACAGCCCCGCTAAGTAAGACAAGAAAGGGCTTCGTTTGGTTGTCAGGTCAGGCAACTAAGGTTGTAGTGTAGAATGCTAAACTATACAAGACATTTCGATTGAAAGTTTTTATTTCTCCCCAAATGCACAAGAAAAGGTAGAAGTGAGCTTCGTTAGAGTGAGGAAAAGATCTTAGCCACCGGTGACCGGCTTTGACCGTCTAGCCGTTGCAATAAAGGCTAGTGTGCGTGGCCGGGGAAGGCTAGCCCGTACTTATCCTCGTATGAACAAGAGTCTAGACTGTAGTTAGTGAAAAGTTCGTGACCTTCGGGTGAGGGGCACGAGTGAACGGACTCTTTTGCAGTTGTCATGAGGACTGAATCCTTCAACATCTACCCTGACATATCGGTCTGAAGTTTCTTCTGTGATCACTTACGACAATCTTTTTAATAAATGCAAATATCGTAGCCTAGTATAGGCCATCGCAGTCTTGGTTGGAGCATCCGTCCTAGGTGTCATACTCACTCTTAACGGTATCGCTCTGAAAATCTAAGATGAATGGAAGATGTCTCCTTCGTCCTTACTGTTAGAGAGTCTTTCAGAAGAACCTAATGGATTCAACTCATACATCCAATCGTCTCCTGTCTCTAATATGAGGTAAGGCATCGCTTTTAGGAAGATGGGCACATCATATCCCGGACAGCAATCTTATCCTCTTATCCAAGGTAAGGAATAAGATAAGTAATAAGGTAAAGAAGGTCAGAACAGCCGGGATAGGAGCTCTTGGTGGTTTAGTTATAGAGTGGGCTGTAGGAAAGGGCGTAACCCCACTCTAAAAGTTGTTCGGTTTTTTTTGGTTGAAAAAGCTCTTCACAAGAGGAGCAAAAAGAAGAAGAATTGTCAAGGTTGTCGGCATATCCGCTGTGAACGAATCCGCTGCTATTGAATCTGGTGCTAGAGAGAAGCCTTTCGCTTTAGGTTTAGGAAGGGAGTCTTTCTCTTTCTTTGCAAGCATAGGCAAGCAATCAGTACACGAATCCCCGTCCTTTAGAAAGATATGCCCGCCCCCTCTCTTAACTCTAATACACTGGTGACTAAGAGACTCTCTTCAAGTGGAGTGAAGCCAGCACGCGGTACACAGCATACAGGGGGACGAAATCCATACAAGTAGTGGGGAAGCAGCCCCGGCCAATCAAGCATGTAGACAGACGAAAGATAGCAAACTAGCTCATCAGTACAGCTAATTGATTCGTTAGGTGACATGAGTTACACAAGCTAATAGGAAATCTTAACCTACCTCGCTTTCTTTCTTCCTCTAGTTGAGTCAATAAAGCTAGCTGCTGCTTTTAAACTTGACTGATGTAGTGGGCGGTAGTTGGAAGCACAGTAAGGGCAGAAGCAATCCCCAAGTCTCATTTTAGAGCTCATTAGTCTTAGTGTGAAACCCAAGAAAAAGGGCAATAGGTCACTATAGGGACATGAACCCCCCAAAAAAGACCTTCTTTTAGGCCTAGAAAGGGAATTCCACTTATAGATAGGAATAGGCCCATGCAAAATAAGTATTTCGGGAAACGGGGGGCAGTTAGCCCGGTCGATAGATGCGGTGCTGAGGTCGCACTTCTCTTAATGAGTCTGTCCGTTCGAGCAGTCTGTCGGAAAAGGTTGTAATCCCTCTCTTGGTGATAGTAGCTCTTCATCAGTTTATAGTAGGAGCTGAGCTCTTCCGCTAGCTTACTAGCTCTGGTAGTAAGGCTCTTCGGTCAATAGTTCCACTGGAAACTGCTTCCTGTATCACTGCTTTTCATTTTTTTTTCGCAAATCTCTTCTTTCCGTCTAAAATTCCCTCCCTTTTGGGGCTGGAGCATTCTTCCTTTATTAGCCTAAGGGGAGAAAGCGCTCTCCCCATATTAGCTTATCGATCAGGATCAAGTTCAAGCAAGGAATCCTAGACATCCCTCAGGCTCGTTTAAATAAATTATTTGAGTAGTCTTTTTTTAGAGTATGACATTCTAATGTAAAGCATTCGGTAGTCGTCAATCCATCCTTTTCTTTTATTTAACATGGGTGATAGTACGAGTGCTGCTTTCAGATGCATTAAAACCCATTATTTGTAGCCTTTTGAAGAAATATATTATATTATATTATATTATATTATATTATATATAGTAGAGGAAGGACGTAGCTGGCACAATCAGGGAAATGGAGGCACTAGCAGAAGCAGTTTTTGGAGAATAAGTAGTCGTTTTTCCTGTTTCTGGGGAGGAGGATTTCAATTTTCATGGGGATAAAGCTGTTGTTGAATCTTAATGAGGGAATCTAGTTACATCCTCCTATTCTCGAGCAAGAAGAGGACAGGCCCGGTCA